AATTCACAGGGTTCAACAAGCAATCGATATTTCACGATCAAGGATGTAGTACTCTTTGTAGTAGCGGTTCTTATATATCGTATTAACAATCGAAAGATGGTCGAAAGAAAAAATATCTATTTGACAGGGCTTCTTCCTATACCTATGAATTCCATTGAACCCAGAAATGATACATTGGAAGAATCTTTTGAGTCTTCCAATATCAATACGTTGATTGTTCCGCTCCTGTATCTTCCAAAAGGAAAAAAGATCTCTGAGAGCTCTTTCCTGGATCCGAAAGAGAGTATTCGGGTTCTCCCAATAACTAAAAAGTGTATCATGCCTGAATCTAACTGGGGTTCGCGGTGGTGGAGGAACTGGATCGTAAAAAAGAGGGATTCTAGTTGTAAGATATCGAATAAGATATCTAATGAAACCATCACTGGAATTGAGATCTCATTCAAAGAGAAAGATATCAAATATCTGGAGTTTCTTTTTGTATATTATATGGATATGGATGATCCGATCCGCAAGGACCATGATTGGGAATTGTTTGATCGTCTTTCTCCGAGGAAGAGGCGAAACATAATCAACTTGAATTCGGGACAGCTATTCGAAATCTTAGTGAAAGACTGGATTTATTATCTCATGTTTGCTTTTCGTGAAAAAATACCAATTGAAGTCGAGGGTTTCTTCAAACAAGAAGGGGCTGGGTCAACTATTCAATCAAATGATATTGAGCATGTTTCCCATCTCTTCTTGAGAAACAAGCGGGCTATTTCTTTGCAAAATTGTGCCCAATTTCATATGTGGCAATTCCGCCAAGATCTCTTCGTTAGTTGGGGGAAGAATCCGCACGAATCGGATTTTTTGAGGAACCTATCGAGAGCGAATTGGATTTGGTTAGACAATGTGTGGTTGGTAAACAAGGATCGGTTTTTTAGCAAGGTACGGAATGTATCATCAAATATTCAATATGATTCTACGAGATCTAGTTTCATTCAAGTAACGGATTCTAGCCAATTGAAAGGATCTTCTGATCAATCCAGGGATCATTTCGATTCCATTAGGAATGAGGATTCGGAATATCACACATTGATCAATCAAAGAGAGATTCAACAACTAAAAGAAAGATTGATTCTTTGTTGGGATTCTTCCTTTCTTCAAACGGAACGAACAGAGATAGAATCAGAGCGATTCCCTAAATTCCTTTCTGGATTTTCCTCAATGTGCCGACTATTCATGGAACGTGAGAAGCAGATGAATAATCATCTGCTTCCGGAAGAAATCGAAGAATTTCTTGGGAATCCTACAAGAGTGAATCGTTCTTTTTTCTCTGACAGATGGTCAGAACTTCATCTGGGTTCGAATCCTACTGAGAGGTCCACTAGAGATCAGAAATTGTTGAAGAAAGAACAAGATGTTTCTTTTGTTCTTTCCAGGCGATCGAAAAATAAAGAAATAGTTAATATATTCAAGATAATTATGTATTTACAAAATACCGTCTCAATTCATCCTATTTCATCAGATCCGGGATGTGATATGGTTCCGAAGGATGAACTGTCCCGTTCCAATAAGATTTTATTCTTGAACAAAAATCCGTTTTTTGGTTTATTTCATCTATTCCATGACCGGAACATGGGGGGATACACGTTACACCACGATTTTGAATCACAAGAGAGATTTCAAGAAATGGCAGATCTATTCACTCTATCAATAACCGAGCCGGATCTGATGTATCATAAGGGATTTGCCCTTTCTATTGATTCCTCCGGATTGGATCAAAAACAATTCTTGAATGAGGTATTCAACTCCAGGGATGAATCGAAAAATAAATCTTTATTGGTTCTACCCCCTCTTTGTTATGAAGAGAATGAATCTTTTTATCGAAGGATCATAAAAAAATGGGTCCGGACCTCTTGCGGGAATGATTTGGAAGATCCAAAACCAAAAATAGTGGTATTTGCTAGCAACAACATAATGGAGGCAGTCAATGAATATAGATTGATCCGAAATCTGATTCAAATCCAATATAGCACCTATGGGTACATAAGAAATGTATTGAATCGATTCGATCGCAACTTCGAATATGGAATTAAAAGGTATCAAATAGGAAATGATACTCTGAATCATAGAACTATAATGAAATACACGATCAACCAACATTTATCAAATTTGAAAAAGAGTCAGAAGAAATGGTTCGATCCTCTTATTTTGATTTCTCGAACTGAGAGATCCATGAATCGGGATCCTAATGCATATAGATACAAATGGTCCAATGGGAGCAAGAATTTCCAGGAACATTTGGAACATTTCATTTCTGAGCAGAATAGCCGTTTTCAAGTAGTGTTCGATCGATTACGTAATAGCCGTTTTCAAGTAGTGTTCAATCGATTACGTATTAATCAATATTCGATTGATTGGTCTGAGGTTATCGACAAAAAAGATTTGTCTAAGTCACTTTGTTTCTTTTTGTCCAAGTTACGTCTATTTTTGGCCAAGTTTCTTCTCTTTTTGTCTA